TGGATTGGATAAACTATTCACTGACAGAAAAAAAAATGAAAGATCTGAATGCCAGAACAAAGACAATAAGAAATCAAATAGAAAAAATTACAAAAGAAAAGAAAAAACGATTTCTAATCTCAGAAAGAAATATTAGTCCTAACAAACTAAGTTATAATGCTAAAAGATTCAAATTAAAATCATCAAAAAATATTTTACAGATATTAAAAAGAAACAATGCTCAATTAGTCCGTAAATCATATTTTTTTATCAAAATTTTGATTGAAAAGATATATATAGATATCCTTCTAGCTATCATTAATATTCCGAGGATCAATGTACAGTTTTTTCTTGAATCACCAAGAAAAATGATTAATAAATACATTTATATGTATAATAAAAAAGAAAATAACAAAAGAATTGATAAAACAAATCAAAATACACCAATTAACTTTATCTCGATTATAAAAAAGGCATTAAATTATAGTAATTTTAATAAGAACTCGAAGATTTTTTATAACATAACCTCCTTGTCACAAGCATATGTATTTTACAAATTATCACAAGTCCAAGTTATTAACCTATATAAGTTAAGATCTGTCCTTCAATATCATGGAGCATCTCTTTTTCTTAAGAATGAAATAAAAGATTATTTTGGAGTCCAAGGAAGATTTCAGTTCAAATTAAAAGATACAAATTTTAGAAATTCTGTAATGAATGAATGGAAAAACTGGGTAAGAAGTAATTATCAATATAAATACGATTTATCTCAGATCAGATGGTCTAGCTTAATATCGCAAAAATGGCGAAATAGAATGAATCAACAGCATATGATTCAAAATAAAGATTTAAATAAATGGAATTTATATGACAAAGACCAATTAATTCATTATGAAAAACAAAATAATTTTGAAGTAGATTCATTATCGAACCAAAAAGATAATTTTAAAAAATACTATAGATATAATATTTTATTATATAAATCCATTAATTATGAAAATAAAAAAGACTCATCCATTTATGAATTACCATTCCAATTAAATAATAAGCAAGAGCTTTTTTATAATTACAAAATAGATAAAAGGAAATTATTTGATATGTCGGGAGGTATCCCTGTCAATAAGCATCTAGCAGAAGATGATATTATCGATACGGAAAAAAGCTCGCATAGAAAATATTTGGATTGGAGAATTCTTCATTTTGGTCTTAGAAAGAAAGTCGATATTGAATCCTGGATCAATACCGGAACCAAACAAAAAAAAAACCTTTTTGATTGGATGGGAATGAATGAAGAAATACTAGATCGTCCCACATCAAATTTAGAATTTTGGTTCTTTCCAAAATTTGTGATACTTTGCAACGCATATAAGATAAAATCATGGGTGATACCAATCAAATTACTTTTTTTAAATTTTAATGGAACTAAAAATGTTAGTGAAAATAAAAAAATCAACAAAAAGAAAAATAACGATCCTTTTATATCTATATCATCAAATGAAACAAAATCCATTCAATTAAAGAATCAAAATCATGAAGAAAAAGAGTCTGAGGATCAAGTAGATCTTGAATCAGTTCTAGTAAACCAAGAAAAAGATGTTGAAGAAGATTATGTAAGATCAGACAGGAAAGAGCGTAGAAAGAAAAAGCAATACAAAAGTAATACGGAAGCAGAACTTGATTTCTTGCTAAAAAGATATTTATGCTTTCAATTAAGATGGGATGATTCTTTAAATGAAAAAATAATCAATAATATAAAAATATATTGTCTCCTGCTTAGATTGACAAATCCACGAGAAATTATTATATCCTCTATTCAAAGGGGAGAACTGAGTCTAGATATTCTAATGATTCAGAAAGATTTAACTCTTACAGAATTGATGAAAAAGGGAATATTGATTATCGAATCAACCCGTCTGTCGGTAAAAAATGATGGAAAATTTATTATGTATCAAACCATAAATATTTTATTGGTTCATAAGAGAAAACAACAAATTAATCAAAGATACAGAAAAAAAAACTATATTGATAAAAAGAATTTTACCGAATCTATTGTAATAAATCAAAGTTTAACTAGAAATAAAGACAAAAATAATTATGATTTACTTGTTCCCGAAAATCTTTTATCCTCTAAACATCGTAGAGAATTGAGAATTCTAATTTCTTTCAATTCAAAAAATGGAAATGATATAAATACAGAAATTATCAATAATAATAACATAAAAAACCACGCTCACATTATAGATAAAAGCAAACGTTTTGATAGAGATAAAAATAAACTAATTAAATTAAAACTTTTTCTTTGGCCCAATTATCGATTAGAAGATTTAGCTTGTATAAATCGCTATTGGTTTGATACCAATAATGCTAGTCGGTTTAGTATGATAAGGATACATATATGTCCACGATTAAAAATTCGGTAAAGGTCCATTTGTCATATATATCCCATAGCATATCTAATCTAGTATATGAAATATATGAAAACAAGGAGAGGTCCATATACATTGTTTTACATCCCATATTCCATTCTGATACATGGAATTCAATCATGTATCAATTTGATCTAAAAATGAATCAATCCAATTTTTCGTTTTAAATTTTTAGATATAGATATAATTTTTTTTTTCTTTTGTAAGGGAAGAAATATACCATTCTTTATGTATTTCTAGCCGAATAAAAAAAAATTGGATTGATTAATGTTGACAAAATTAGGAATTCCTACCGAATTGAAGATTATTGTGTATACCAAATTCAAACAAACTGGCATTCTTATTTAACATTCCATTATTTATTATTACTGATCAATAAAACTATCTTAAAAAGGCGGGAGGAGGGGGATTTCATTTTATGGTAAAAAGTTCATTCATTTCAATTATTTCACAAGAAGACAAAAAAGAAAACAAGGGATCCGTTGAATTTCAAATAGTAAGTTTTACTAATAAGATACGAAGACTTACTTCACATTTGGAATTACATAGAAAAGACTATTTATCTCAAAGAGGTTTACGGAAAATTCTAGGAAAACGCCAACGACTACTGTCTTATTTGGCAAAGAAAAATGGAGTACGTTATAAAGAATTAATTAGCCAGTTGAACATTCGGGAATCAAAAACTCGTTAATTTGAAGAGTCTTTTTTTTTTTATTATTTGATTTATTAGATCTTAAACTTGAATTTTGATGAACTTCTTTTCGTTTTCAGTAATTCATGGAAAAATAAATCGAGGAACCCCCTATGAATGTACCAGCTACAAGAAAGGACTTTATGATAGTCAATATGGGTCCCCACCACCCATCAATGCATGGCGTTCTTCGACTCATCCTTAGTCTAGACGGTGAAGATGTTATTGACTGCGAACCAATATTAGGTTATTTACACAGAGGGATGGAAAAAATTGCGGAAAACCGAACAATTATACAATATTTGCCTTATGTAACACGTTGGGATTATTTAGCTACTATGTTTACAGAAGCGATAACAATAAATGGACCGGAACAGTTGGGAAATATTCAAGTACCTAAAAGAGCTAGCTATATTAGAGTAATTATGTTGGAGTTGAGTCGTATAGCTTCTCATCTCTTATGGCTTGGCCCTTTTATGGCAGATATTGGTGGGCAGACCCCTTTCTTCTATATTTTTAGAGAAAGAGAGTTAATATATGATTTATTCGAAGCTGCCACTGGTATGAGAATGATGCATAATTATTTTCGTATCGGAGGAGTAGCAGCTGATCTACCTCATGGCTGGCTAGATAAATGTTTGGATTTCTGCGATTATTTTTTAACAGGAGTTGCTGAATATCAAAAACTTATTACGCGAAATCCTATTTTTTTAGAACGCGTTGAAGGAATAGGTATTGTTAGTGCAGAGGAAGCAATAAATTGGGGTTTATCAGGACCAATGCTACGAGCTTCCGGAGTACGATGGGATCTTCGTAAAGTTGATCATTATGAGTGTTATGACGAATTTGATTGGGGAGTCCAGTGGCAAAAAGAAGGGGATTCATTAGCTCGTTATTTAGTCCGAATTGGTGAAATGACGGAATCCGTAAAAATTATTCAACAGGCTTTGGAAGGGATTCCAGGGGGGCCTTATGAAAATTTAGAAACTCGAAGTTTTGATAGAGAAAGGAATCGAGAATGGAATGATTTTGAATATCGATTTATTAGTAAAAAAACTTCTCCCGCCTTTGAATTGCCGAAACAAGAACTTTATGTTCGAGTTGAAGCACCAAAGGGAGAGTTGGGAATTTTTCTAATAGGGGATCAAAGTAGTTTTCCTTGGAGATGGAAAATTCGTCCGCCGGGTTTTATCAATTTGCAAATTCTTCCTCAATTAATTAAAAGAATGAAATTGGCTGATATTATGACAATACTAGGTAGCATAGATATTATTATGGGGGAAGTTGATCGTTGAAATGATAATTGATACAACAACAGTACAAGCTATCAATTCTTTTTCCAGATTGAAATCCTTAAACGAAGTCTATGGAATTATATGGATGCTTGTCCCTATTTTGACTCTTGTATTGGGAATCACGATAGGCATATTAGTAATTGTGTGGTTAGAAAGAGAAATTTCTGCAGGGATACAACAACGTATTGGACCTGAATATGCCGGTCCTTTTGGAGTTCTTCAAGCTCTAGCGGATGGAACAAAACTACTTTTCAAAGAAAATCTTTTTCCATCTAGAGGAGATACTCGTTTATTCAGTATCGGACCATCCATAGCAGTCATATCAACTCTATTAAGCTATTCAGTAATTCCTTTTGGCTATCACTTTGTTTTAGCGGATCTAAATATCGGCGTCTTTTTATGGATTGCCATTTCAAGTATTGCTCCCATTGGACTTCTTATGTCAGGATATGGATCAAATAATAAATATTCCTTTTTAGGTGGTCTACGAGCTGCCGCTCAATCGATTAGTTATGAAATACCATTAACTCTCTGTGTATTATCCATATCTCTACGTGCGATTCGTTGAAACAAAAATTTTTCCCTATTGCCTTTTTCTTTATTAGGAAGAAGGTAAAATAAATTGAATATATATCTTTATTTTTTTATTCATCATTTGAATTGATGAACTAAATTAGATAGTTATATGAGTGAAAGAAAACAGCTTCTAAATTTGCAGTAAAAAAAATCGAGACTCATTTCTTATGTACAACAGTAAAGCAGAAATAAACATAAGAAGATGAGATCATTTGTCCCAAAATTGGTTGATTAGTCATCCTGGCTTGAAAGCGGGCTCAAAGAATCAACCTTAGTGAGTTTTTACTATCATTTATATATATATATATTACTGTAATGCTACCGAGCATTTTACTATCATTTATATATATATATTACTGTAATGCTACCGAGCAGTTGAGTAAAAATAAAAATGAGTGGATGGTTAGGAACACCAAGATACATAAAAGATTAGTAATAGAATTATCCAAAATAAAAGAATATTAATTGGGGCTTTAAATTAGTAGAAATGATCAGGCAGTACTCCCCATGATTCCGATCCAGAGTACGCTCCTATCCACCAATTAAACAAATGACTATCAGGAACGAACTAATCCTTTACCTTTTTTTTTTTCAGAAGGAAGAATAGGAACAAAAAAAGAATAGAATTACAATAGAAAAAGAAAAAAAGAGATCCTTATTCATGAAATAATGGACTGTCTAATTATTTTTCGTAATCGAAAATGATAGGTTAAAATATTTATTGGTATTTCTACAAGAAGTATTTTATTGAAAGATTTAAGTTATTGCTCAAGAAAGAAAAATTGAAATTCTTAAAAGATGAGATCAATTCAGAAGTACTTTATTTTAGTATTATAACAGACAGAATTACATTGGTCAAATTTTTGAATTGGGGGGGCATCCGATAGATTTGGATCCTATTTATCCTACAAATATATCGAGATAAATAATATGATCTGGCCCTTAGATTTATTTATGGCCTTCGAGGAGCCATATGAGGTGAAAATCTCATGTATGGTTCTGTAATAGCGATGGGAACAGTGATGTCATCACCGACTATGATTATCTAACAGTTCAAGTACAGTTGATATAGTTGAAGCACAATCAAAATATGGTTTTGGGGGATGGAATTTGTGGCGTCAACCTATAGGATTTATCATTTTTTTCATTTCTTCCCTAGCAGAATGTGAGAGATTACCTTTTGATTTACCAGAAGCAGAAGAAGAATTAGTAGCAGGTTATCAAACCGAATATTCGGGTATCAAATTTGGTTTATTTTATGTTGCTTCCTATCTAAACTTATTAGTCTCTTCATTATTTGTAGCAGTTCTTTACTTGGGCGGTTGGAATATCTCTATTCCGTACATATCCGTTCCGGAGTTTTTTGATTTTGAAATAAATAAAGTAGGTAGAGTCTTTGGAACAACAATGGGTATTCTTATTACATTGGTTAAAACTTATTTGTTCTTGTTCATTCCTATCACAACAAGATGGACTTTACCTAGACTAAGAATGGACCAACTATTAAATCTTGGATGGAAATTTCTTTTACCTATTTCTCTTGGCAATCTATTATTAACAACCTCTTCCCAACTCTTTTCACTATAAAGTAATTCTTTTCTATATTTATAGTTTGTCTCAAACAAGATAAAGAAACAAATATAAAATTATTCATAGAGATTCACGATATGTTCCCTATGGTAACTGGGTTCATGAATTATGGTCAACAAACCATACGGGCTGCAAGGTACATTGGTCAAAGTTTCATGACTACCTTATCCCACGTAAATCGTTTACCTGTAACTATTCAATATCCTTATGAAAAATTAATCACATCGGAGCGTTTCCGCGGTCGAATCCATTTTGAATTTGATAAATGCATTGCTTGTGAAGTATGTGTTCGTGTATGTCCTATAGATTTACCTGTTGTTGATTGGGAATTGGAAACTAATATTCGAAAGAAACGATTGCTTAATTACAGTATTGATTTCGGAATCTGTATATTTTGTGGCAACTGTGTTGAGTATTGTCCAACTAATTGTTTATCAATGACTGAAGAATATGAACTTTCTACCTATAATCGTCACGAATTGAATTATAACCAAATTGCTTTAGGTCGTTTACCAATGTCAGTAATTGACGATTATACAATTCGAACAATTTTGAATTCACCTCAATCTTTAATCAAAATGGGCAAACCCCCTTTGATTAAAGATTGATTGAAGAGTCATTTTTAATCATTAAACAAAGATCTAGGTTTGATCTAAAAGTCTGAAATATTTTTTTTTTCATTTTGTTTGGTCAATAACTACAAAAGCTACAAATCCCAACTAGCCATTGGATTTGATTGATTGGTAAGAATTGCAGCGCAGCTTAATTTGGATTGAAAATCTATTAATATAGTCATAATTCTATCCATAATTATTTCTATATAATTATTTCTATTTCGAAATAGAAATAAAAATTAAAGTGTCAATTTTTATTTTTTCGAGAAAGAATGAGATTAGTCCGATAGCGGTACTACAGTAATTTAAACCTTTTAGGATTTAATTCAATTAGGAACCCATTCTAAATAAGTTTTTCCTGGTCGGGTCAATAAAGTCATGAAAAAAAAAAAAAGAATTTGATTTTTTTATCTTTTATTTTACGTACAATGAATTTACCTGGACCAATACATGATTTTCTTTTAGTCTTTCTAGGATTAGGTCTTATATTAGGAGGTCTAGGAGTGGTATTACTTACCAATCCCATTTTTTCTGCCTTTTCATTAGGATTGGTTCTTGTTTGTATATCCTTATTCTATATTTTATCAAACTCTCATTTTGTAGCTGCGGCGCAGCTCCTTATTTATGTGGGAGCTATAAATGTTTTAATTTTATTTGCTGTGATGTTCATGAATGGTTCAGAATATTACAAAGATTTCAATCTTTGGACTGTTGGGAATGGTCTTACTTCTCTAATTTGTACAAGTCTTTTTGTTTTACTAATTACTATTATTTCAAATACAACATGGTATGGGATTATTTGGACTACAAGAGCAAACCAGATTATAGAGCAAGATTTGGTAAGTAATGGTCAACAAATTGGAATTCATTTATCAACAGATTTTTTTCTTCCATTTGAATTTATTTCAATAATTCTTTTAGTTGCTTTGATAGGTGCGATTGCCACGGCTCGTCAGTAATAAATCTTTTAAATTGGCAATCGCAATCCAAATCAGACTTTATTCTATGTTATCACATTTATTTTAAGATTATTCATATATAAATTCTTTTATTCGATCTATATTCCAATCTATTTTTTTTGTTTTGTACTTGTGATATTCTTATTCTAGTCAATCTAATCTGTTGATGTTAAATTGTTGTTCATTGTTCATATTGAAATAAATCGAAATCGATAAGGAGTTGGGCGATGATGCTCGAATATGTGCTTGGTTTGAGTGCTTATTTATTTTCTATCGGTATCTATGGATTGATCACGAGTCGAAATATGGTTAGAGCCCTTATGTGTCTTGAACTTATATTGAATGCCGTCAATCTAAATTTCGTAACATTTTCTGATTTTTTTGATAGTCGACAATTAAAAGGAAATATTTTATCAATTTTTGTTATATCTATCGCAGCCGCTGAAGCAGCTATCGGGCCGGCTATAGTTTCGTCAATTTATCGTAACAGAAAATCAATCCGTATCAATCAATTGAATTTGTTGAATAAGTAGTATTAATCATATAAAATATTTAGATTCATTAATTTGAATTGACATCTATAATACATAGCGTATCTGATAATGTTTACGAAAACGTAAGAAATTAAAGTATCTTGGTTCTATCTCATGAGTCGATCCGAAATTGAATAGACAAATTATGATAAATCATTGATTCATCTGGTGTCTAAATATATGATTCATTTAAAAATTTACTAGATCGAAAATTTATGACGTAAAAAAAAAAAAATTATAGATCCAATGTCACATTCAGTAAAAATCTATGATACATGTATAGGGTGTACTCAATGTGTCCGGGCCTGCCCCACGGATGTATTAGAAATGATACCTTGGGACGGGTGTAAAGCTAAGCAAATTGCTTCTGCTCCAAGAACAGAAGACTGTGTTGGCTGTAAGAGATGCGAATCCGCCTGTCCAACAGATTTCTTGAGTGTTCGAGTTTATCTATGGCATGAAACAACTCGAAGCATGGGTCTAGCTTATTAATACTTTCCAGAAAAAACCACTTGAATACATTTGATTTTTTGTTTACCGACAAAAACCCGTACTCAAAAAATAATAATAATAAAAAAAAAAATAGATTAGGTTTTCGAGTACGGGTTTTTCTTGTCCAAGTGTATCTTGTCTTTACCACGAATTCTTTTCCTTGGTTAACAATATTTGTAGGTTTACCAATATCCGCGGGTTTCTTGATTTTCGTTTTCCCTCATAGAGGAAATAAGGTAATTAGGTGGTATACTATATTTATATGTGTACTAGAACTCCTTTTAATGACCTATGCATTCTCTTATTATTTCCAATTGGACGATCCCTTAATCCAATTGACGGAGTCTTATAAATGGATTAATTTTTTTGATTTTTACTGGAGATTAGGAATAGATGGACTTTCTCTAGGACCTATTTTACTGACCGGATTTATCACCACTTTAGCTACTTTAGCGGCTCGGCCAATTACTCGGGATTCTCGATTATTTCATTTTTTGATGTTAGCAATGTATAGTGGTCAAATAGGATTATTTTCTTCTCAAAATCTTTTACTTTTTTTCATTATGTGGGAGTTAGAATTAATTCCTGTTTATCTACTTCTAGCCATGTGGGGGGGAAAGCAACGTCTGTATTCAGCTACAAAATTTATTTTGTATACTGCAGGAAGTTCTGTTTTTTTATTAATGGGGGCCTTAGGTATCGCTTTCTATGCTTCCAATGAACCAACATTCAATTTTGAAACATCAGCTAATCAATCATATCCTGTGACCTTGGAAATACTATTCTATATTGGATTTCTTATTGCTTTTGCTGTCAAATCACCGATTATACCCTTACATACATGGTTACCAGACACCCATGGAGAAGCACATTACAGTACTTGTATGCTTTTAGCTGGAATCTTATTAAAAATGGGAGCATATGGATTGGTTCGAATAAATATGGAATTATTATCCCACGCCCATTCTATATTTTCTTCTTGGTTGATAATAGTAGGCGCAATACAAATAATCTATGCAGCTTCAACATCTTCTGGTCAAAAAAATTTAAAAAAAAGAATAGCCTATTCTTCTGTATCTCATATGGGTTTTACAATTATAGGAATTTGCTCTATAAGCGATATGGGACTCAACGGGGCCATTTTACAAATAATATCTCATGGATTTATCGGCGCTGCGCTTTTTTTCTTGTCAGGAACAAGTTATGATAGAATACGTCTTGTTTATCTTGACGAAATGGGCGGAATGGCTACCCTAATGCCAAAAATATTCATGATGTTCAGTATCTTATCATTAGCTTCTCTTGCATTACCGGGCATGAGCGGTTTTTTTGCGGAATTGGTAGTATTTTTTGGAATAATTACCGCCAAAAAATATTTTTTAATGCCAAAAATACTAATTACTTTTGTAACGGCAGTTGGAACGATATTGACTCCTATTTATTTATTATCTATGTTACGCCAGATGTTCTATGGATACAAGCTGTTTAATACCACAAATTCTTATTTTTTTGATTCTGGACCACGAGAATTATTTGTTTCGATTGCTATCCTTCTGCCTGTAATCAGTATTGGTATTTATCCGGATTTCGTTTTCTCATTATCAGTTGACAAGGTCGAAGCTATTCTATCTAATTATTTTTATAGCTAATTTTTTTTTATAGGTAATTCTTATAATTTTATAGGTAGTTATTAGTTATTTTTTATAGGTAGTTATTAGTTATTATAAAATAAAAAAAAAAAAAACGGAATTGTAATCAGATATGTTTAGCATTTGCGAGAACCTTTTGAATCACTCAAGTAATGGAGTGATTCAAAAGGTTCTCAACGACTTACCTGAAGCTTCTTATATATATGTTAAGCTGTCCTATGGTTATATTTGTCAAACTCTTTCTTCAATTCAATTAGATATTAATGTAAATGAACCATAACTATGTAGTCCTATTCCTAATAAATTAACCCCAAAATAGCATATCCAGATTATAAGAAAACCGATAGAAGCGACAATTGCAGAATTTAAACCTTCCAAATTCTTATTTGTTCGAGTATGGAAATAAATTGCGAATATGGTCCAAGTAATAAATGCCCAAGTTTCTTTTGGATCCCAATTCCAATATGATCCCCATGCTTCATTAGCCCAGACTGCTCCTGAAAGAATACCTATGGTTAAAAAAAGAAACCCTATACTAAGAATACGAAAACCCCAATGATCTAATTGTTGAATCAATTGAAACCTGTAATAATTCCTAGAAGAAGGAAAAAAAGTATTTTTAAAAATACTTTTTTTTTCCATCATGTATTGGATCTCATTAACGGGAAATGAATCATTTAATAAATTATTGTTTTTACCAACAATTCTTATGACTTTTCGAAATGTAATTACTAGAAGTGCTGCTGACAATAATGATCCACATAAAAGAGCTGCATAGCCCGATACCATCATACTTACGTGCATTATTAACCACTGGGATTGGAGAGCAGGTACTAAGATTTTAGATTGATGCATGTCGGTTAAAAGACCCCAAGTAGCAAAGCCTTGGGTAAAAAAAGTACTTGGTGCGGTTATTGTGCTTAAATAATTTTTATGTTTTTTAAAATATGGAACCATATGAATAATAGAGAAAATCCATGAAAGAAATATTAATGATTCGTATAAATCACTTATTGGTAAATGTCCCGAATAAATCCAACGAGTAATTAGTAATCCTGTTAGGCAGAAAAAAGTAGTTAACATGCCTTTTTCTGACGAATCATAGAGTTCCACGAATTCATTAACTAATAAGGTTAGAAAATGAATTATAATTACAATTGAAACGACCGAAAAAGATATATGAGTTAATATATGTTCTAAAGTCAAAAATATCATAAAAAAAAGGGGGGAATACTTTAATTATCCATAATTCTACATACGGAATTGAATTCATTATAGGATTTATTCTATCCTTTTAATAATTAGATAATTTAAAAATAGATAATTTAAAAATGTTATGCCGCCACTCGGACTCGAACCGAGATGCTCTAGCACTGCTTCCTAAGAGCAGCGTGTCTACCGATTTCACCATGGCGGCTTGCTCAAAATTATAATAACCTTTTTTTATTCAATCGGCGAGCTTGAAGGAGTTAATTCAATGTAATATTTTTTTAGAAACATTAAAATTAATGAAAAAAAAAATGAATTTTTTTTTTCATTTTTTCAATTTCAACATTCCATTCAAGGGATTTCTGAAACTATTTTATTGTATTAATCCTTAGGGTTTCGTTAGGTAGAAAATTTGTGTTAAGGTTTAGCAACTCCATTAGGTATTGATTTATGGACATATAATATAACAAAAAAGTTTCGAGTTCTGTTCCGGACTTTAAAATTCTTTAAAATTGAAAAATCTTATCTAATTTAATGTATATACCTTGATACATTATCCAGCCCAAAGATATGATCTAAACTAGATCAGTCAAAATTTACACATTTTTATCTACCTGGTACTTCTTTTAATTGGATTGAAGGCATCAAAGGTTCTATTTTCTATAGTGATTAAAAATAAAAATTGTCAAGACAGTTATAAAAGAAGTTAAACTTAATTCATTTTTTTTTTTAATTAAAAATAATAAGATTTTTTTTATGGAACATACATATCAATATTTATGGATTATATCTTTCGTTACACTTCCAGTCCCTATGTTAATAGGAATGGGACTGCTACTTTTTCCGGTGTCAACAAAAAAGCTTCACCGTATATGGGCTTTTCCCAGTGTTTTATTGTTAAGTATAGTTATGGTTTTTTCGACCGATCTGTTTATTCAGCAAATAAATAGCAGTTCCATTTATCAATATGTATGGTCTTGGACCATCAACAATGATTTTTCCTTAGAGTTCGGGCACTTGATTGACCCACTTACTTCTATTTTGTTAATATTAATTACTACGGTTGGAATTTTGGTTCTTGTTTATAGTGACAGTTATATGTCTCATGATCAAGGCTATTTGAGATTTTTTGTTTATATGAGTTTTTTCAATACTTCAATGCTGGGATTAGTTACCAGTTCGAATTTAATCCAAATTTATATCTTTTGGGAATTGGTTGGAATGTGCTCTTACCTATTAATAGGTTTTTGGTTCACACGACCTATTGTGTCCAATGCTTGTCAAAAAGCATTCGTAACTAATCGTGTAGGCGATTTTGGTTTATTATTAGGAATTTTAGGTCTTTATTGGATAACAGGCAGTTTCGAATTTCAGGATTTGTTTGAAATATTCAATAACTTGATTTATAATAATGATAATGAGGTTCATTTTTTATTTGTTACCTTGTGCGCTTTCCTATTATTTTCCGGTGCAATTGCTAAATCGGCGCAATTCCCCCTTCATGTGTGGTTACCGGATGCCATGGAAGGACCTACCCCTATTTCGGCTCTAATACATGCTGCTACCATGGTAGCAGCGGGAATTTTTCTTGTAGCTCGACTTCTTCCTCTTTTCGTAGTTATACCTTACATAATGAAGCTAATAGCTTTGATAGGTATAATAACAGTACTATTAGGAGCTACTTTAGCTTTTGCTCAAAAAGATATTAAGAGAGGTTTAGCTTATTCTACAATGTCTCAATTGGGTTATACGATGTTAGCTTTAGGTATGGGCTCCTATCGAGCCGCTTTATTTCATTTGATTACTCATGCTTATTCGAAAGCATTGTTGTTTTTAGGATCTGGATCCATTATTCATTCAATGGAAGGTATTGTTGGCTATTCTCCGGATAAGAGTCAAAATATGGTTCTTATGGGTGGTTTAACAAAACATGTTCCAATTACAAAAATTGCTTTTTTATTAGGAACCCTTTCTCTTTGTGGTATTCCCCCTCTCGCCTGTTTTTGGTCCAAAGATGAAATTCTTAATGATAGTTGGTCGTATTCACCTATTTTCGCAATAATAGCTTTTTCCACAGCAGGATTAACTGCATTTTATATGTTTCGGGTTTATTTACTTACTTTTGAAGGGCATTTAAATATTTATTTTCAAAATTATAGTGGTAAAAAAAACAGCGCATTCTATTCAATATCTTTATGGGGTAAACAGGGATCAAAAATCTTAAAAAAAAAAATGCGTTTATTACCTTTATTAACAATAAATAATAAAAATAATAATGAAAGAGCTTCTTTTTTTTGTTTTTTTTGGAAGAAAATATATCAAACTGGTGGTACTGTAAGAAAGATGACGTGTCCTTTTATTACTATTAATCATTTTGGTACTAAAAGAATTTTTTCCTATCCCCAGGAATCGGATAATACTATATTATTTCCGATGCTTGTTTTGGTACTATTTACCTTGTTTATTGGAGCTATAGGAATACCTTTCAATCAATTCAATCAAGAAGAAATGAATTTGGATATATTATCCAAACTGTTAATTCCGTCTTTAAGTCTTTTACATCAAAATCAAAATGAGTCTGTAGATTGGTATGAATTTGTAACAAATTCAACTTTTTCAGTCAGTATAGCTTCTTTTGGGATATTTATAGCGTCTTCTTTATATAAGCCGATTTATTCATCCTTACAAAATTTGAAATTCCTTAATTTGGTTGCTAAAAAAGGTCCTAAGAGAATTCTTTGGGACAAAATAATAAATGTGATATATGATTGGTCCTATAATCGTGGTTACATAGATGTTTTTTATACAATATCTTTAACAGAAGGCATAAGAAGATTGGCGGAATTAACTTCTTTTTTTGATAGACGAGTAATTGATGGAATTACCAATGGAGTTGGCTTTACGAGTTTCTTTGCAGGAGAAGGCATAAAATATGTAGGAGGTGGTCGCATCTCTTTTTATCTCTTATTATATTTATTTTATGTATT